TTCTCATCAGTTCACACAAAGTTTTTTTATCTCATATGCACTGTACACCTTTCGATTCGTATTCGTCAAAGTCTTTTTTGAATTCAATTAGATGTTAATGTAAATGAACCATAACTATGTAGCCCTATTCCTAATAGATTGACTCCAAAATAGCATATCCAAATTATAAGAAAGCCGATAGACGCCACAATTGCGGAATTTGTACCCTTCCATTTTACATTGGTTCGAATATGTAAATAAATCGCGAATACGATCCAAGTAATAAATGCCCAAGTTTCCTTTGGGTCCCAACTCCAATATGACCCCCAGGCTTCGTTAGCCCATACTGCTCCAGAAAGTATCCCTATGGTTAAAAAGAGAAATCCTAGACTAATAACCCGATAACTCCAATAATCCAATTGTTGAATAAATTGTGACCTGTAATAATTCTTTGTAGAAAAAAAAGAAGTATTTGAAGTATTTTGTAAAACATTTATTCTTTCATCCATGTATTCGATTTCACCAAAAAAAAATGACCCATTTAATAAAGGATTAGTTGTAAAAAAAAACTTTTTGTTTTTTCTAACTGCAATGACTAGAAGTGCTACTGATAATAATGATCCACATAAAAGGGCTGCATAGCCCAATATCATCATACTTACATGCATTATTAACCACTCGGATTGAAGAGCGGGTACTAATATTGTGGATTCGTGTATTTCAGTTAAAAGACCTGAAGTAGCAAAGGCTTGGGTAAAAATAGCACTTGGGCTAATTATTGTGCTTAAAAATTTTGGATTTTTTTTGAAATACGGAACTATATGAATAAGGGAGAAACTCCACGAAAGGAACATTAATGATTCATATAAATCACTTAGTGGAAAATGTCCTGAATAAATCCAACGAATAACTAATAATCCTGTTATACAGAAAAAAGCCAATATCATGCCCTTTTCTGACGAATCGTAGAGTTTTATGATTTCATCGACTAAAAAGGTTATCAAATGAATTGTAATTAGAATTGAAACGATCGAAAAAGAAATATGAGTTAATATATGCTCTAAGGTTGAAAATATCATAAAATCTTAAAAAAGAGAAGCTCTTTAAATCAGGAATTGAATTCATTCATTATAGGATCTATTTCGTTTTTTTAGAAGACGGCGTGCCGCCACTCGGACTCGAACCGAGATGCTCTCGCACTGCTTCCTAAGAGCAGCGTGTCTACCAATTTCACCATAGCGGCTTGTCTTGAACATAATAGCCTATGAGTAAGCAATCGTCTAGATTTAAGAATTCAATTGGTTGAAATATTTTTTAGGAAAGATTCAAATGGATGAATAAAAATGAGTTCAAATAGATACTTTAAAGGTTCATTATTGTAGTTTGGGGTCTTAGTTTTCTTAAGATTTTCGTGTATTTTTTTTATACTCTCCTCAACCTGAACTCTTTTTTATTAATCTTAATGACTCTAAAAGAAAAATCTATTTTCGATCATTCCAAATTGACACATTATTTATTCAGACTCTCTTCACTAAGTGTTTTTGATTTTCTTGATTGGGTTGATAGCGAGAGATATATGGAGTGTATATAGGAATTCATAGAAAATCAAAAAGTCAGAAAGTTATACAAATACAAAAGGGTTTCCATTTTTAATCAACTAGTTTCAATGATTTGAATAACTAAAGATTCAAGATTTTCTATTTCCTCTTCTACAAATAAATAGATATAGAGGAAAAATGGATATATAGAAAAAAAGTTGTATTATTGTAACAAATGGGTCGATGGGGAAAATAAGACTTCCCGCCTTGGAAATGATAAAATAGACTAAAAAGAAAGTCTTTTTTCTTTTTTTGAATTGAGTAAGGTAAACAGAAGAATTCTTATTCTACATATTCTAAGAGCGGAGCGAATTCCATTACCTATTGAGTTAATCAATATGAAATGGAATTCATTTATTTGATTTTGAAATGAAATGAGTCAATTTTTTGACTCAAGTCGATTCAGATTATTCAAATTTTTTATTATTCTTTTTGAAACTTTTAGAGAATTATTTGGCACAAAAAAACTTTTAGAATTCCCGGTAGAAAGAGATTTCCCTAAGGAAAATGCTTTTAACGCTGCCCCATATCCCTTCCCTTTCCAAATATTTTTACGAATACGCTTTTTTGATCCAGAAGTACGTTTTTTTGGAACTGCCATTATAAAAAAAATTAAGAGATTACTCATTGTTATAGCTGGATGTGAAAGACATCTATTGTTCAAAATGAATCTGTGCTTGTTTTCCTAATTCATTTTTTCTCTAGATTTTTTTTCTAGAAAATATTTTTTTTTTTAGAATTTCTAAAAAGAAAAAATGGATAGGTTAAAGATATGTGAAAATCACATAAAATAGTTCTAAAATAGAAAGAATATGATTTTTTCTATTAACTTGTCAAACTCGGTAAAAATAGGGCTAATTTGAATTGAATTTTTAGAGACTAGTAATTCATCTTTTTCTTTCATATGATTTGACCAATTGTAACTTCTTGATTTAAATATTTATTTGAAATATTTAGCAGACTAAGTAAGAATAAAAAATTAGAAAATTCTAGTTAAATTAGTGCATATCTTGATTTTTTTATTGACTTCTTTCAAAAGAGGTAAGATCCGGTGAATCGGAAACAATTAATTCAAAACCTTTTTTTATGGAACAGACATATCAATATGCGTGGATCATACCTTTCGTTCCACTTCCAGTTCCTATGTTAATAGGAGCGGGACTTCTTCTTTTTCCGACGGCAACAAAAAATCTTCGTCGTATGTGGGCCTTTCCTATTATTTTATTGTTAAGTATAGTCATGATTTTTTCAATTAATCTGTCTATTCAACAAATAAAGAGTAGTTCTATCTATCAATATGTATGGTCTTGGACCATCAATAATGATTTTTCTTTAGAATTCGGCTACTTGATTGATCCACTTACTTCTATTATGTCAATGTTAATCACTACTGTTGGAATTATGGTTCTTATTTATAGTGATAATTATATGGCTCATGATCAAGGATACTTGAGATTTTTTGCTTATATGAGTTTTTTCAGTACTTCCATGTTGGGTTTAGTTACTAGTTCCAATTTGATACAAATTTATATTTTTTGGGAATTGGTTGGAATGTGTTCCTATCTATTAATAGGGTTTTGGTTCACACGACCTCTTGCGGCAAATGCTTGTAAAAAAGCGTTTGTAACTAATCGTGTAGGGGATTTTGGTTTATTATTAGGAATTTTAGGTTTTTATTGGATAACAGGTAGTTTTGAATTTAGAGATTTTTTCGAAATAGTAAAAAACTTGATTTATAATAATGAAGTAAATTCTTCATTTCTTACTTTGTGTGCTTCTCTTTTATTTACCGGTGCAGTTGCCAAATCTGCACAATTTCCCCTTCATGTATGGTTACCTGATGCTATGGAGGGACCTACTCCTATTTCGGCTCTTATACATGCTGCTACTATGGTAGCAGCGGGAATTTTTCTTGTAGCTCGCCTTCTTCCTCTTTTTATAGTTATACCTTACATAATGAATTTCATCTCGTTGATCGGAATAATAACCATATTATTAGGAGCTACTTTAGCTCTTGCTCAAAAAGACATTAAGAGGGCTTTAGCCTATTCGACAATGTCTCAATTGGGTTATATGATGTTAGCTCTAGGAATGGGGTCTTATCGAAGTGCTTTATTTCATTTGATTACTCATGCTTATTCCAAAGCATTATTATTTTTAGGGTCTGGATCTATTATTCATTCAATGGAAACTGTTGTTGGCTATTCTCCAGATAAAAGTCAGAATATGGTTCTTATGGGTGGTTTAACAAAACATATACCAATTAGCCAAATTTCTTTTTTATTAGGTACACTTTCTCTTTGTGGTATTCCACCTCTTGCTTGTTTTTGGTCAAAAGATGAAATTCTTAATGATAGTTGGTTGTATTCGCCGATTTTCGCAATAATAGCTTGGACCACAGCAGGATTAACCGCATTTTATATGTTTCGTATCTATTTACTTACTTTTGAGGGGCATTTAAATGTTCATTTCCTAAATTACAGTGGAAAACAAAATACCCCTTTCTATTCAATATCTCTATGGGGAAAAGAGGGTTCGAAAAGAATTAACAAAAATTGTCGTTTATTCAAAATAAAGAATAGTCAAAGTTCCTCTTTTTTTTCAAAAAAGACATATCGAAGTTATGAAAATGTAAAAAACAGGCTAGGACCTTTTATTAATATTGTTCATTTTGAGAATAAAAAGTTTTATTCCTATCCTTATGAAGCCGACAATACTATGTTATTTCCTTTACTTGTATTGGGCAGCTTTACTTTGTTCATTGGATCTCTAGGAATTCCTTTTAATCAAGAATTGGATATATTAACCAAATGGTTAACTCCATCAATAAACCTTTTACATCAAAAGTTGAATAATTCGATCGATTGGTATGAATTTGGGGAAGATTCCATTTTTTCAGTGAGTATAGCTTATTTCGGAATATTTATAGCATCCTTTTTATATAAACCCATTTATTCCTCTTTCCAAAATTTTGACTTAATCAATCTTTTTTTTAAAATAGGCCCTAAGAGAAGTGTTTCGGACAAAATTCTAAATGGTCTATATAATTGGTCATATAATCGTGCTTATATAGATACTTTTTATACAACATCTTTAATTGAGACCTTACGAGGATTATCCCTCCTATTGGCTCGTTTTTTTGATCGACGAGTCATTGATGGAATTACGAATGGGGTTGGTGTTTTGAGTTTCTTTCTAGGAGAAGGTATTAAATATGTAGGGGGTGGACGCATATCTTCTTATGTTTTCTTCTATTTATCCTGTGTATCAATCTTTTTATTAGGTCTTTATTTTTCAACAGTATTTTGAAGTTTCAATTGTCGTGATTTTCTATTTTTATAGATATTCATCAGTTTAGAAACTGGACTAGTTTTAGAACTAGTCTCTGTAAATGAAATGGAAAATTGTCTATCGAAGTTTTTT